AACAGCAAGTTTTGGTATGTTGGGAGATATCATTATTGCCGAACCCAATTCCTACATTGCATTTGCGGGTAAAAGAGTAATTGAACAAACATTGAATAAAACAGTACCAGAAGGTTTACAGGCGGCTGAATATTTATTCCATAAGGGCTTATTCGACCTAATCGTACCCCGTAATCTTTTAAAAAGCGTTTTGGGTGAGTTATTTAAGCTCCACGGCTTCTTTCCTTTGAATTAAAATTCAATCAAGTAGATCGGACTAAGTTCACTTATTTCTAGCAAAATTATTTCTAGCAAACAAATTAAGTAGTTAGCTTATCATAAATCTCGGAATCAAATTTAAAAATAATGGAATTTTCTTTGGTCACCTAAGATCAAATTGTAAAACGAATCGAGAGTTGAAGATAACTCTTTCTTTATTAAATTAGAAAGACAAGAACAAAGAAATAAAAAAAAATACTCAAGTTTATTATCATACGTATTTTTCATATAGAGAGATGGATAAACCCATTTTTGTAGTTCAACATTCCTCGGACTTATTCTATATGCTTATTTAACTATATAGATACTTAAATTAATAATATGTAGTAATATTCATTATGTAGTAATATCATATTTAATTATGACTAATTAGTATAATTAAATATGATATTAAACAAAAAAAATAAAAAAAAAATAATAGGTACAAATAAAAAATCGAGGTACCGAGTTTATGACAACTTTTAATCTTCCCCCTATTTTTGTGCCTTTAGTCGGTCTAGTATTTCCGGCAATTGCGATGGCTTCTTTATTTCTTTATGTTCAAAAAAACAAAATTCTTTAGAACTAGGAAGCTCCAATATAATGCACGTTTTTGAAACTTATACTTGTAGCCTAACACATATATTTATTTTTATTTCAGGAAATATGATCTACCTCTTAATTTACGATTTACGCTGAACATAAAAGAAAAAGTTCGTAGACCCGCAGAAAATGATCTATTGGTAAATGAATTAGAACTAGTTTCAATCAGATCAGGATCAGGGTCAATGCATGTGGATTTAAAATTTGTGTATATGTATATCCATATGTATATTGGAATCATCTAAAGGGTATGTTATGATTTTAGATCTAAGCAATTTGATGAATTACTCCTAAAGGTTCACATCAAACTAGTGCTAGTTCTCATCAAACTAGTACTAGTTCTACTAGTTCATGGGAGTTCCGAAGGAACCAAAACAAACAAAGTAAAAATAATTATCATTTGTGGTAGTCTATCAATTCCAATAAAATGCAATCGGATCAAGTATGATTTGTCGACCAAAACATATATGGATAGAACTTATAACGGGGTCTCGAAAATTAAGTAATTTAGGCTGGGCTCTTATGATTTTTTTAGGTTCATTAGGATTCTTAGTGGCGGGAATTTCCAGTTATCTTGGTAGAAATTTGATATCGTTTGTTCCGTCTCAGCAGATCCTTTTTTTCCCACAAGGGATCATTATGTCTTTCTACGGGATCGCGGGTCTCTTTATTAGTTCCTATTTGTGGTGCACAATCTACTGGAATGTAGGTAGTGGCTATGATCGATTTGATAGAAAGGAAGGACTAGTGTGTATTTTTCGTTGGGGATTTCCTGGAAAAAATCGTCGCATATTCCTCCGATTCTTTATCAAAGATATTAAATCCGTTAGAATAGAAGTTAAAGAAGGTATTTACGCTCGCCGTGTCCTTTATATGGGCATCAGAGGTAGGGAGGCTATTCCGCTGACACGTACTGATGAGAATTTGACTACCCGCGAAATTGAACAAAAGGCCGCGGAATTGGCCTATTTCTTGCGCGTACCCATTGAAATCTTTTAATATAATCTATAATAAAAGTCGCCGTATATTTAATAACCACAAAACCCTTTTTTTTTTTTATAGGTTTGATACCTTGTCTAGACCTAATGTTTGAAAGAACTATTCGATCGCATCGAATCGACAAATGAGGCGGGTTAATTCAAGTTAAAAATGGGAAAAAAGAAAGCATTAACTACTCTTTTCTATCTTGCATCTATAGTATTTTTGCCCTGGTGGCTTTCTCTTTCATTTACTAATACTAAAAGTATGGAATCCTGGGTGTCCAATACAGGTAAATCAGAAATTTTCTTGAATATCATTCAAGAAAAAATTCTTCTAGAAAAGTTCATAGAATTAGAACAAATCCTCTTCTTGGACCAAATGATCAAAGAATCTTCGGAGACACATCTACAAAAATTTACTATAGAAATACACAAAGAAACAATACAATTAATCAAGATATACAACGAGGATCGTATCCATATGATTTTGCACTTCTCGACCAACCTAATCTGTTTTATTATTCTAATCGGTTATTCAATTTTAGGTAATAACGAACTGGTTCTTATTAATTCTTGGGTTCAGGAATTCCTATATAACTTAAGTGATACAGTAAAAGCTTTTTCGATTCTTTTAGTAACCGATTTGTGTATCGGATTTCATTCACCCCACGGGTGGGAACTGATGATTGGTTCTGTATACAAAGATTTTGGATTTGATAATAATGATCAAATAGTATCGGGTCTTGTTTCCACTTTTCCAGTTATTCTCGATACTCTTTTTAAATATTGGATTTTCCGTTATTTAAATCGTCTATCTCCATCACTTGTAGTTATTTATCATGCAATGAATGATTGATATTGATAAAAGATCTACCGATATTAATCGAATCAATTCTAATGTTTCTTACTTTCTAATTTTACATAAGCATTACAAAGTTTCTATGCGGGGATTTTCTCCTATAGTAGTCCAGTAAAATGATTCCATTAAATAGCCGAATCGTGGATAGGGAACTATATTAGCGACCTACTCAATTTATTGTAGAAATTTTCGGATCAATGATTAGACCATGCAAACTAAAAATACTTTTTCTTGGATAAAGGAAGAGATTACTCGAAGTATTTCGGTATCGCTTATGATATATATCCTAACGTGGACATCCATTGCAAGCGCATATCCCGTTTTCGCCCAGCAGGGTTATGAAAATCCACGAGAAGCAACTGGGCGTATTGTATGCGCCAATTGCCATTTAGCTAATAAGCCCGTGGATATTGAGGTTCCACAAGCGGTACTTCCGAATACTATATTCGAAGCGGTTGTTCGAATTCCTTATGATAAGCAAGTTAAACAAGTTCTTGCTAATGGTAAGAAGGGGGGTTTGAATGTGGGAGCTGTTCTTATTTTACCGGAGGGGTTTGAATTAGCCCCCTCCGATCGTATTTCTCCCGAGATGAAAGAAAAGATAGGCAATTTATCTTTTCAGAGCTATGGCCCTACTCAAAAAAATATTCTTGTGATAGGTCCTGTCCCTGGTCAAAAATATAGTGAAATCACCTTTCCTATTATTTCCCCCGACCCCGCTAATCAAAAAGATGTTTACTTCTTAAAATATCCTATCTATGTAGGGGGAAATAGGGGAAGGGGTCAGATTTATCCCGACGGAAGCAAGAGTAACAATACAGTTTATAATGCTACAGGAGCGGGTATAGTAAGTAAAATTTTACGAAAAGAAAAGGGTGGATATGAAATATCCACAACAGATCCATTGGATGGACGTCAAGTGCTTGATATTATCCCGCCCGGACCAGAACTTCTTGTTTCAGAAGGTGAGTCGATTAAATTTGATCAACCATTAACGAGTAATCCTAATGTGGGTGGATTTGGTCAAGGAGAGGCAGAAATAGTACTTCAAGATCCATTACGTATCCAAAGTCTTTTGTTATTCTTGGCATCTGTTATTTTGGCACAAATCTTTTTGGTTCTTAAAAAGAAACAGTTTGAGAAGGTTCAATTGGCCGAAATGAATTTCTAGACTCGAAGATTTATAGATATCTGGTTCATAAATATAACAAAATTCGGGATATCAATTATGTATGATCAACAAAATAAATTCGTAAAATCCTTTTTTGACTTAAAACAAAACAATTTTTAGTTTTTTTATGTTATGGCATTTCTGACTTTCTCAACTCTTTTTTTTTTGTTTTTAGCAAAATTTAAGTGGTCTGAATATGGGACTATTACCCGATTGTAATTTCATAAAATAAAAGTGAGATAGATGTTAGCATAAGTAAGCGCGTAATATAACGAACTATAAATGCGGGGAACAAAAAATTTTAGGAAGAGGAATCAGCAGTTCCTAGTCTTTGACACAAGAAAGGGGTGTAGAAAATTCCTTTTCTTGTGTCGAAATAGTAATGACTATTCGCTAAAAATTCCTAGTCTTGGTTTTCGTTTTCCTGATGTATCAGAACTTTTTTTAGATGTATTCCGTACAAGAAATTAGTGGACAAACAACAAAAATATAACTTATTCGATGAACTTATAAAAATATATATATACTTATAAAAATATATATATATATACGATATCTAAGAAGTATATTTAAATAGATATTTTTATATATAATACCGTAATTCCTCTTTTGTTCGAACTTGTAAAGTACCCATAGATACTAAAGAAGAGGTGTTCGGAATAAATCAATGAAGTTCATCTTTAAAAAGTATAATCATAAAAACTAGAATGTTGTTTTTTGAAATAGCAAAAAAAGAAATGCCCTTTGTTATTTATGCGAAAAAAGACCCTGCCCCGATTCTTAAGAACCTAACGGGCCCTTTCCCTTCCCCTGCCCTCGAATCAGACAAAGAAATAAGGGGATCCCGTTGAGTTCCTACGCTGTCATGTCTATAACTCAATTCATCTGATTGCTACAAGGATGAACCTAATCCGGAATATGAACCATAAAAGAAAATACCCATTAAACCAATCACAAGAATACCAGTTACAGTACCTATTATCCAAAGAGGAATCCTTCCAGTAGTGTCGGCCATTTACTCCATCCCTCCAATTTAATCAAGTGGTCGCGCTAGAGACAGAAACAGTCATGGATAATTATGAGATAAGATCCTTCCGAATGAGCAAAGAGAATACCTAGACTTAGTCGTTTTGTCGTCTTTCTAATTGAA